GAAAGGATCCATAAAAAACCATAAAGTTTTCTGAAAATAGTTACGGTACACTACTATAAGATGTTCTATTTTTCCATAGAACTGTATTCGCTCAAGAAAGGTTCCAGAAGATGTTAATCGTAAATAAGAAGATTGTTTACGAAGAAAAACGAATAAAAATTCGCATTCAGATACATAAGAATTATATAGGAACTGAAATAGTCTTTTATTTTCTTTTGAAAAAACATAAATTGATTTCTTCGGAGTAATGAGACTATTCCAATTATGATATTCGTGAAGAAAGAATCGCAATAAATGCAAAGATGGAACATCTTCGATCCGACATTGAAGGATTTGAACCAAGATTTCCAAATGGATAGGATAGGGTATTAGTATATCTGACACATAATTTAAATGTAATAATTTGTCCTCTAAAAAGGGAAATATTGAATGAATAGATTGTAAATTATGACATTTTGGTATTTCTTTTTCTTCGGGAAAAGATACTAATCGGAGCGAGAATGGAATTTCCACAATGACCGCAAAACCTTCTGATATCATCTGAGAAAAAAAATGAGAATAAAAAAAATTGTTGTGCCCAACGAATCGATTTTGGTTAGAATAATTAACCGAATTAATTAAAAAATTCTGTTGATACATTCGAATAATTAAACGTTTCACAAGTACTGAACTAGATTTATTGTCATAACCAATAATTTCCACGGGTTCGTAAAAAATTGAATCGTTTAAACCATGATCATGAGCAAACGCATAAATATACTCCTGAAAAAGAAACGGATATAGGAAGTGTTGTTGCCGAGATCTATCTTTTTCTAAATATCCTTGTAATTCTTCCATTTACATTTCTACTTGAGCCAGAGGCAGGAGGTTTTTCTTGGTTTATCAAATGATATATACATAGTGCAATATGGTCAGAACAGGGTATTATGTATTGTATTATGTATATAGTATAGTAAGAAAAAAATATATACCCCGGAAAAGAAAGAGGGAGTCCAATCAACAGATCTTTTTACCTTCCTTTTCTATCCAATTGGTTTATGTTCGTTATAATTACAACAGGAGAAAAAATCCTTTATTTTTGCAACCCAATCGCTCTTTTGACTTTGGAATAAATTCTCTTTATCAATATACTGTTTCTTCTACACATCCGTCTACAATCCATAATAAAGAATAATTAGGATTCTGAAAAAAAAAAAGAAAAAATCAATGGTTCACTCACAGGAGAACCCACTCTTTCCCGCATTAGGCACTAATTCATTTTTAACGTCTAATTAGATCGGGTAATCATTCCAATTAAGAACATAAGCTCGTTGCTTTTTATTTTACCAGAATTGGAGCCATAGAGCTCTATCCATTTATTCACTAGACCCAACTGTAAATGTGAATTTCTTTTGTCCCCTTCCAAAAATCAAAACAATCTTTTGGAACTGTAATGATCCGGTAAGGATAAACTCAAAGTTCTACTTTAACTTTGACTTTCATTTCAAATTAAATAAATTAATAAAATCAATTTATTATTTTATTTGATTTTCTATTTTATTACGACATGCTGTTTTTTCCATTCATTACCCTTGAGGATCAGTCGTGGTCCTATAGACTATACCAATAGTCTGGACGAATTTGTTGCTTCATCCAAATGTGTAAAAGATCATAGTCGCACTTAAAAGCCGAGTACTCTACCGTTGAGTTAGCAACCCGGATAAATAGGATATGTAGATACGATCAAAATATAAAAATCAATTGAATTGCACTGCACGACCCTATCAAAACATTGAACTAGCAACACATCGAAAAGAAAGATTTTCTGATCAATTAGAAACACAAAATACCAAAGTTAGCAGATCGGATTAAAAATATTCCTAATCGAAATGTAAAAATTATGGCAGACCACCCATTTTTTATCAAATTCTTTTTTGATTTTCCCTAAGAAAATACATCCTGTATGAGAGTAAATGCAGCAAGGCAAACCCATCATTTGAGTGAAGGAAACAAAAAAATCAATATGGGGTGGGGATAAACAGCCCTATTTATCTATGATCGAATTATATTTGTTCGATACACCATTGTCAATATAAAAGCAATGTTGAGAAAGTAAATCAAGTAAATAAAATAAAGACTTGTGTTGGATTGGCACAACATAAATAAGAAATTGGAATGGAAAAAATTAAGGAAAAGGTAAATAAAAAATCCCCGGTTTATTCAATCAATAAAAGTACGATAAGCAAGCTTAACCCCTTGTTTGTTGTTAAATTAAATTCCCCCACCAAAATATGAATAAAGCAAGAAAAAGGAAAATGGTGTGTAAATAGAAATAATTACACAAGGATAGATACTAGTTACCCTTCCCTACTTTATTTTATTTATTTAATAATTTTGTTTTTTCCTTTAATTAACTCAAAGTTCTTTCTTTAAAGAATTCTGCCTTCTTTAAAATATCATAAACAGTTCCTGTAGGTTGAGCACCTTTTTCAAGGAAATATAGAATAGCAGGAACATTTAAATAAGTTTGATTCTTTATCGGATTGTAAAAACCTACTTTTCGAAGATCTCTTCCTTCTCTTCGAAATCGAACATCAATTGCAACGATTCGATAGATGGCTCATTGGGATAGATGTAAATAAACAATGCCCCCCCTAGAAACGTATAGGAGGTTTTTTCCTCATACGGCTCGAGAAAAATGATTCCAATTTCTGTATATAATAGCAAGTGGATCCATAAAATCATGAATTTTACTATAATTTGAATTGAGTACTTTTTTCTTCTTCCTTACAGAAAAAGGAAGAAATCTCATTCATACTCATAACTCAAGTTGGGTAATTCTGACAAGAGAATCCTTAGACATTTATTGAGCCGTCTCTAAACTCTTTTGTTTGTCTCATTTCGAATCCATTTTTATTCCTCAGTCTGATCCAATTGTTGAGACAATTGAAAATAGTGTTTCCTTGTTTCGGAATCCTTTATCCTTGCTTTGTGAAATCATTGGGTTTAGACATTACCTCGGGGATCCTTATTCCTTTCAAAATGGCAGCAACATACCTTTTTTTGTTATTTCTTTCTATATAAATAGAATACGAATGATTGATTCCCTTGTGATACACTTTTCATCGAAATAGTTTTACCAATTTCGGAAAATTTGACTTTTCAAACTTGTTCTGAATTTGAACCTTTCGATTTAGAATTTATATATAGTGAGGATATACTTACAGAGTTGGTCTAACTTATTGATTTTCACTAACCCTAGATTCTTTCCCTTGAAAAATGAATCAATCCTTTCTTCTCGAGCTTCATCATGTACTATTTACTTATAACCCAACACAAATTAGGTTCCGGGCAGAACAGAACAAACTATGTCGAGCCAAGAGCATCTTCATTACTATAGAAGATGGCGGATGTAAAAATCCACAGCCAACCATGTCCTTCAAGTCGCACGTTGCTTTCTACCACATCGTTTCAAACGAAGTTTTACCATAACATTCCTCTAATTGAAATTTCAAAGCGGTATGGAATTGATTCAATATAAAATCATGAATAGTCATTGGTTCAACCGGTATATAATATTTCTATCTATGGATAAATAAGTATTTATCCGGATAAGGGTCAGCAAGGATCAAATTTATTTAATTTAACCCCATATTCTATCATATGAATTGAATGAAAATAAAGATATTCAATTTTACCCACATTTGACACTTGATTCCGTTTGTGAGAAACCAAACGAATTCTCAGATATGATTCTTAGAACCATTCTGAAAATTAATAAGAAAAGATTTTTACCTTTAACAAATTATTGTTTCATGTGGAATGCAGTGTGATCCCATCTTTCGTTTCATGAAAAACGATCTGGGACGGAAGGATTCGAACCTCCGAATAACGGGACCAAAACCCGCTGCCTTACCGCTTGGCCACGCCCCATTTTGATTTCTATTCGAAATTAATCAACACTAATATTGGTATTGGTTATTCGTCAATCCCAACCCAAATACACAAAAACATATGGGATATTTTGTTGCTAGGATTCAAGACATGTAGATATAGAATCAAAAAAATTCATTGATCATTACATAGAATTCAATTAAGATATTGTATGAAAGTTGAATTCCTTATATTCTCATTTTAGAATGATAATGGGGGGAGGGATTTTTTATTTGGGAAAGTCCGAACCGAAGAAAAAGAAGGATTTCTTGATCTGCCTTTTTCATTTTTCCTTATAAAAATAACTCAAAATTATCTAATCCACAAGAACGAAATGCTTGTTATGCTTAATATCTTTAGTTTAATTGGTATCTGTCTTAATTCTGTCCTTTATTCGAGTAGTTTTTTCTTCGCCAAATTGCCCGAAGCTTATGCCATTTTCAATCCAATCATAGATGTTATGCCTGTCATACCTGTACTCTTTTTTCTCTTAGCCTTTGTTTGGCAAGCCACTGTAAGTTTTCGATGAAATCTTTAATACTCTGCTAAATTGATGATGTATTCGATAAAAAAATTCTAAAAATTGATAAGATCAGATAAGTCTTACATTACGAACCCTCGATTCAAAAATCGAAATTCTTGTATATTGAATGAATAACCGCAGCGATGAATTTGGATCAGCCTTTTCCCCGTTCTCACCTTCCGGTGAGTATGGACTATTAGGTACTCCACAATACCTAATTATTGATATGACAAGAAATTTCGGGTAACGAATGAATCAAAATCTTATTACAAATAAATTCGTCTTATTTTTCATTTTTTGGGGTGTCAAAACAAAAAAAAAATGATATATGTGGTAAAAAATAGGCAATCTATTCCCCTTTTTCAAAAAAAAATGATCTTGGAGATTGTGTAATGCTTACTCTCAAACTCTTTGTTTACACAGTAGTGATATTCTTTGTTTCCCTTTTTATCTTTGGATTCTTATCTAATGATCCAGGACGCAATCCTGGACGTGAGGAATAAAAAATTTCTAGTTTTTTTTGCTTTTTTCGAAATTAATTCTTAATAATCTTATTTGTTTCATACATTTAACTATGATAAAATCAAGGGATGAGAATCTTTTCGAATTCGAAAATACCAAGTGATCAGAGAAAGCGGAAAGAGAGGGATTCGAACCCTCGGTACAAATAATTCGTACAACGGATTAGCAATCCGCCGCTTTAGTCCACTCAGCCATCTCTCCTAATTCCAAATTGAAAATTTGTTATGTGATGTAACACGTGAAATAAAGATTGATAAAAATCCACCTTCTTCTCTTTATTTTCTTTTTTCATTTGATTTTTTTTTATTTAATCTTATTTAACTTTTCCAAATTATTATTATTTATTTTATTATATTATTCTATTTTAATAAAAAAAAATATTATTTTATTATATTATTAAAATAGAAATTCGAAATATTCTAAAATATTCTAATAAATAATAGAAATTTTTTAAATAGCTATTAAAATTTAAACTAAGAAAAATAAGAAAAAAATAGAAAAAAGCAATTGATCAGGAATTCAATATAGATAATGACTCAAAACGGATCTCCTCAATAGAAAGAATATCTTAGTTCTTTGATTTTATATGAAAGGTTTATTTTCCCGGCCTGATCTGCTTAAGTACTGGCCGGGACATTTCTTCTTTTTTCCATTGATTATTCTTTTTTTTTCTTTTTCTCAGTTTATTACTTAATTTCTTACTGTTGTCAAGTAAGGAATAAAAAAAGACATATGATAACATATTATATATATATAAATACATTAAACAATATTAAATTACATTTAACAATTTGAAACATTCAAAATATTTCTATTCTAATAGAATAGAACTCAATATAACTCATTTACTTCTTCAAGAGACAAACTTTATTTGAACAGTTGAGATTCAATTGACCCGAATTCATAAGATCTGGCACCGGCAGTTGAAAAGAAGGTGAAAAAGGGGGGGTCCATGTATACAGAATTTATAATTTTTATAGTCTAGCTTCAATCACCCCTTCAGGCGGGAACTATTAGTTTAGTAATGACTTCCCAGCAAATGAAAAGCTTAACTTTTTTTGTTATGCTATTTAAATAAAATTATGTTATTTAAATAAGCTTTACACTCTTCGCTTAGCTTTTTTTTATTTTTATTTTAAGTCCCCGGCGAGACTAAATACGTGTCAACGCTAGAATTTTCATGATTCCACTGCTATCTTGATTTTGTCTCACCCCTTTTTTTTGTTCGACAAATGGTCCATTCATATACAATAATGAATATGTAGCGGGTATAGTTTAGTGGTAAAAGTGTGATTCGTTCTATTAACAACTTAAATAGTTAAGGGGTCCATCGGTTTTTTTTCAAACTCCGATCAAAAACTTTATTTCTTAAAAAGGTTTAATCCTTTTCTTCTCAATAGCATATTTGAGGAAAAATATACGTTCTCACGATTTGTATGTATCCAAAGGCCAATTAGAAATTGCATCAAAAAGTTGGATTATAGATATGGAGTCGCGAAGCATAATTTTTTGGAATTGGATTAACTATTCCAATTGAATAAGTATAGGTAAAGGATCTATGGATGAAGATACAAAAGTATATTTCCAATCGTAACTGGATCTTCCATTTTTGTGTTGTAAAAGGAAATTGAAGCCAAATAGCTAAAAAACGATAGTTTTGGTTTACTAGAACCATCAGCATATTGTTTCAGCTCGGTGGAAACCAAATTCTTTTCCTGAGGATCCTAGGAGTGAAAATAGGGAACGAAGTAACTAGACTAGATAGATTTGGTATAATCTCTCTCCTCTAGAGGGATCATCTAGAAAGCGGGTAGCTTTAGATGCATTCATACAGAAAAGCTGACATAGATATTATGGATCTCATTTTTTCTCTGGAAATACATGGACCTTCCATAAAGGAGCCGAATGAAACCAAAATTTCATGTTCGGTTTTGAATTAGAGACGTTAAAAATGATCAACCAACGTCGACTATAACCCCTAGCCTTCCAAGCTAACGATGCGGGTTCGATTCCCGCTACCCGCTCCATATTCTTTATTATACATGCGTCATCAATTTGGATATGCATCCTTTTTTTCCCGAAAAGATATATTTTCTGTATAATCGTTTTTTATTTGAGCAAGAGTAAAGTAAGAATACGAAAGAAGAAAATAGAAATGAAAAGCGTCCATTGTCTAATGGATAGGACAGAGGTCTTCTAAACCTTTGGTATAGGTTCAAATCCTATTGGACGCAATTTTTTTCCATCTATTTTGTTAAATGTCTATACTAAGAAACCCTTTTTGAATGATTCAAATCAGAAATTTTTCTCAATGATTACTCTCATGCTAAGAATAAGTATGATAAATTTATGGTTGTTCCTGAAGTAGAAATTGTTTGATCTGTTCCTGAATAGCTTCCTTCAAAACGGCTTCTGCTTGCTCGGTGAATGTCTTGGTAGAAGATATAATTTCTTGGAATTGAGGTTTATTCTTTTTTAAGTAAGTACGTAACTGAACAAGAAATTTCTTTACCTGTCCAATTTCTAACGGATCAAGATATCCA